ATCTTCATCAAATCCAAAAATTCCTCTTTTTTATACATAGGTCGTCGATTCGGCATTGGATAAAAAGGGGCAAGGCGCCCCTTTTTCTAGTAAATGGTTTCGTTTTATTTTATCGATATGAGTGTTCTATATCGGATGAATTACTAACTATTTATTTTGAAACCATTTCGGTACTAACGTAGTGGTAGAAAGAGTACCGTGTTGTGCCTGAACTTCAAACAGTGTAGCTTTAACCATGTTAATGGTCTCACATTATTGGTTGATAGAGAATCAAGATTTACCAATGAGCCACGAAATGCTATGGTTCTTACATATGATTTCTTAATTTATTCATAAGTAATTCGTTCGAGGTCATGCACCCTTTTTCCTATTTCTTATCCTATTAAATAAAAAAAAAAAAATAACATAAATAAAGTGCAGCTGGTTGGATCCAACCTATTCTTGAAATACACAACTCGCACACACTCCCTTTCCAAAAAAAATCAATACACCAAGCACTACACTTAGATTTATTGGATTTGTTGCTAAAATATCGGTATTAAACCCGAAACTACCTGCGTATGGCCAATAGCCCAAGGAAACGAAAAAATAGGTTATATTTTTCATATGCTCTCCTCTTTCTTATAGATAAGACTAACAAGGAACAGAGTTCAGACTAACAAGGAACAGAGTTCTTTTTGTATCATCTCGCTCGCCCCTTTTTTGATCGATTTCTTTTTTTGTTTTATTAATTTAATTTTATTTTTTATGGAAATAGATTAAATCATCTATTAATTTATAATGAAATTTGAGAATTTTCAAATTTATTATTATTTTTTTTTTTTTTTTGAAGTTCTCAATAAGAAGATACTTATTAGGTTAGGTCCTAGGTCTCGCGTTAATTGCGAAGTATCTCGTTTGTTGAAAGGCTTCCTAAGAAAAAGGTTTTTGTTGTACTAAGGGTGGGAAGGAAGAAAGCGAGCGGATACGCGAATTCCTCATCCTCAAATCAGTCCTTCCCGGGGTATTGTCTCAATAAATAAGTAATTGAATAAGTAATTGTAGGAGTCAAGTGTTGATATAATTAGAAGAAGCAAACGGCAAGTCCGAGTTAAGTTAATCAAATTTAAGTTAATAAAATAACTAATAAAAAAGCGCATAACGCACTTTTTCACATTTCTAATTTTAGGATTAAATTAAACAAAAGGATTTGCAAATAAAAGCGCTAATGCTACGACCAGTCCGTAAATTGTTAAAGCTTCCATAAAAGCTAGACTAAGCAATAAAGTACCTCGTATTTTACCCTCGGCTTCTGGTTGTCTCGCAATACCTTCTACAGCTTGGCCCGCAGCAGTACCTTGACCAACTCCAGGTCCAATAGAAGCAAGCCCTACGGCCAATCCAGCAGCAATAACGGAAGCGGCAGAAATCAGTGGATTCATAGTAAGTTCCTCGTACAAAAAAAAAGAAATGGTTAATGATACAATCAACCAATAAATTATTACTTATTTTATCACTAAGATCTGTCGGGTCGAAGTAACTAAAAACTCCGAATTGAATTGATAATATCAGTGAATCATCAGAACGACTTCGATATCTCGGTCTTTTTATTTTTTATTTTAGTTTCTACCCATGATAAAATTTTTGTCAATTCATATGCATACGGCTCTAGTTATTGCATTTCTATAGTTTCGAACCATTCTTTCATTCAATTCGTTCGTTCTTTACTTACTTTTCTATATCCACGAATTCATCAGTTTTATATTCAATCCCCACAATCAAAGACGAAAGATAAGGACTTATATTTGTATGGGAATCCATCTAAATGCAGCGGTTTTGAAAAAAAAAAGAATCAATAGTATAATAAAATAATATAATACTATAATATACAATATACTGGGAAATCAAAAATAAATAGGAATAAAATAAATAAAATATATTCTATTATATTATATAAGTCTATAGGGATAACAGGGATAACCCCTATATAACTAGTAAATATCTAATATCACATATACATTTATTTCTTCCATAATGTAAACCGCCCACATTTTATATTGAATTGGATTTTAGAATCATTCTTCGAAACATAAACTAAGTGCGTATTTTGAACCATTTTGAAAGCTAATCAGTGATGACCCTCCATGGATTCACCTATATAAGCCGCGGCTAAAGTTGCAAAAATAAGAGCTTGAATGCCGCTTGTAAATAATCCAAGAAACATAACAGGTATAGGAACTACTGAAGGTACTAAAGAAACAAGAACAACAACTACTAATTCATCAGCCAATATATTCCCGAAAAGTCGAAAACTAAGAGATAAAGGTTTTGTGAAATCCTCTAGGATATTAATTGGTAAAAGTATTGGAGTTGGTTGGATGTATTTTCCGAAATACCCCAATCCCTTTTTGGTCAGACCCGCATAAAAATATGCCACTGACGTGGGTAAAGCTAAAGCAACAGTAGTATTTATATCATTCGTGGGCGCGGCTAGCTCCCCGTGGGGTAACTGTATGATTTTCCAAGGTAAAAGAGCACCTGACCAGTTAGAAACAAAAATAAATAGGAACATAGTTCCAATAAAGGGAACCCAAGGACCATACTCTTCTCCAATCTGAGTTTTGCTCAAGTCTCGAATGAATTCAAGGACATATTCGAAGAAATTCTGACCGTCGGTAGGAATGGTTTGTGGATTCCGAACAGCTATGATGGCTGAACCCAATAAGATAGCAATTACGACCCAAGAAGTGATAAGTACTTGAGCATGGATTTGTAAACCTCCTATTTGCCAATATAAATGTTGGCCTACTTCTACACCCGATATATCATATAACCCCTTGAGTGTTTTAATGGAACATGGTATAACATTCATATTGTCCTCTGACATAAATCGAACTTTAAAAATTATTTTGATTCAACCATCTCTTTCTCAACTCACCGACTTTAATCATTAATACCTTTAATCATTAATACTATATTTAACTATATTTAATATTTAACTATATTTAATTAATACTATAATTTAATATTTCTATTTCATTATTTAATTTAAATCAATTTAATTTAGGATAGCAAAAAATCACATACTATACATAATATTAATCCATACATAATATGAATATCCACAGTAAGTACTTTATTATCTTTATCTCTCTTTTTTTTTAAGTTAAAGAGTAGTAACCGATCCAATAAATCTATCGGGTTCCCAAACAATTAATTAATCTTATTATTCTTAATCAAAATCAACGATTTCTTATATAGCTAGAACGACCCTCGCAAATTGCGAATACTAATTTGTTAAGAATGAATCGAATTGAAGCTATAGCGTCATCGTTGGCTGGAATCGAAATATCTGCGAGATCGGGGTCACAATTTGTATCAATTAAACAAATAGTCGGAATCCCCAAAATGACACATTCTCGGAGAGCCGTATATTCTTCTTGCTGATCAACGATGATTACAATATCGGGCAGCCCCGTCATATATTTGATCCCGCCCAGATATGTTTGCAAAGTAGATAATTTTCTCTTCAACATTGCTGCATCTCTTTTGGAAAGACGGTTGAGTTTCCCCATCTTTTGTTCTGCTCTTAAATCCCTGAACTTGTGAAGTCTCGTTTCCGTAGTGGACCAGTTCGTTAACATACCACCGAGCCATTTTTTATTAACATAATGACACCGAGCCCCTATTGCAGCTGATGCTACTAAATCCGCTGCTTTATTTTTGGTACCAACGATTAAAAAGTGTTTTCCCCCACTTGAGGCATTAAAAACTAAATCACAGGCTTCTGATAAAAAACGAGCAGTTCTCGTAAGATTTATAATATGAATACCTTTACGTTTTGCAGAGATGTAAGGGGCCATTCTGGGATTCCATTTCCTAGTACCATGACCAAAATGAACTCCTGCTTCCATCATCTCTTCCAAATTGATGTTCCAATATCTTCTTGTCATTTTTCCCCACACTTCCTCTTTTTTTTTTTTAACAAAGAGACAAGGTACTCTGAAATAAATAATTGTTCCGACGGAACCTTCTACCGTGGATTGACCGTCGATATATGGACCAAACCATTAATTTCTTTCTTTTAATTATTTATTTATTTATTTTTAATTATTTATTTATTTATTAATAAATTAATAATATTAATTTATTAATAATAATAAATTAATAATTGGACCAAAATAGTTCCAGATAGTTAAAGTAAAAAGAATGAATCTCTTCTTAATAATTAAGAATTATTAAATCGCGTAAATGATTGTTCTGATGTCTCATGGAAATTGTTTTGGGCACAAGAACAAAATAATTCTCTATGGTATAACCAAATATTTCCCGTTTCCAACTCGAATAGATTCTTTCTTTTGATTTCAAAATAAATGTTTTTGTCTTGTCTTGAATGGTGCACTAATTTTTTGAATCCAGTACCAACAGGAATAATCCCTCCAAGAACAACGTTCTCTTTCAGGCCTTTCAACCAATCAATACGACCTCGTAAAGCGGCTTTTGCTAAAACTCGAGCGGTTTCTTGAAAACTCGCTTCGGATATGAAACTTTGAGTATTCAGAGATGCCCTCGTTATTCCCAATAAGATTGCCCGATAATTGATTGCTTCGTCTAAAGCACGCCCCGCTCGTTCTGCTCGAAACAATCCGATTAATTCTCCCGGTGAAAAAACATTAGACATTCCATCTTCTGAAACCAACACTTTTGATGTTATTTGACGTACAATGATCTCTATATGTCTATTATGGATCTGTACCCCTTGAGATCGATAAACCCTTTGAATCTTATTAACCAAAGAGATACGACTTTGGGCTATGGTTAGCTCAGCCCCAATCAAGAATCCCCAGGGAATTCCAAGAATTCTTGGTATACGTTCGTTCCAACTTTCAACTCTCTTTTCGAGATTCATCGATATTGAATCAATCGAACGCACTTCTAAGACCTGTTCCACTTTCGGAAGACCTTGTGTTATGTCACCAGATCTCGATTTTTCATATATAAATGTAATTAATGTCTCCCCTTCATAAAAGATTTTTCCACAATGGCCATGAACAGTTGCTCCTGGAGTAGCCAAATAGGGCTTAGCGGATCTTATAACTAAGGAGTCAACATGAACAATCAAAATTTGACCAGATTTTTTTATGTGTGGCCCGTATTTGAATAAACATACATTTTCACAAATAAATTGTCCAAGGCTAATTATTGTGGATGTCTCTTCACTAGAATCGTGATGGATAAAACACCAATTTAAATGGAATGGATTCAAAATGATGTTACTGCATGGATCGGGATTATAAATCCTCCTATTTTCATCCATTAAACAGTATTTAAGTACTTGAAGTACTTGGAAAGTCTGTTTAAAATTATCAAGTAGCAAATATTTCTTTAACAAGATCTGATTATGAGTTAATAAATGGTAAGATGAATAAAAATTCAATATTTTTATTTTAGGTACAATAGTACCTAAGGGACCCAACAAATCCCTAATTGGGATTAGGGGATCCAATTCTTTTGTCGTATTGTTATATTTCGAACCGTTGAATCGACTAATTCGAAAACAACTGGATGATGACAAAATTATCACAGATTGGCATTCCTTATTTCGATTCAACAACGTACCAATCACAATAGTTCCTTGATCTTGGGTAAGTGATTTAACCTTCACCTTGGAACGAAAGGGATTGATATTGGGGAGATCTAATCCCCTATTGGGAATCAATCCCGAATCTGTCATATTATCTCTTTTTCCGCTATAAGAAATAGTGGACTTAACTAACTCAATTCTTATGAAATCGCGAATTAGATCATTTGCCCTTACCTCAACAAAGGAGGCATAGACCTCGTCCATAGAACCATTTTTTTTTTTGTCCCAATTCAATACTAAGCAAGTCCGAACTAATTGAATACTTGTGTGATAAATTCCTCGAATTGACTTGCCATATCCATAAAGGATATAATTGACCACTCTAAGTTGGACATCATCCTTTTCCTGCAAGAGATCCTGAGGGAAAAGTGTTGCTAAATTTATTCCATCGGCTATTTCATATGGAACGACGGGCCGAACCGAAACAAAATACTTTTTCTTGGTAGGTGTGATCCGCTGGACATAGATCCAATCTTTCAAATTTTTTAATGCATTAGCATTTTTTTTTTTGTCCCTTCCTGGTGGTATCAAAATGCCGCTGTGTCTAGATATCTTATCTGTTTCTCCAGGAAAATGAATATCTCCAGAAAAGATTTTCAGTTCAATACTTTTTTTTTTTCTCTCTACTCGAACTAATCCGCCTACTCGACTTCTTTTATTTAAAGCAAGTCGTGTATCTACTCTAATGATACTATTGTTCCGGACCCTTATGGACGAGGATCCAGGTAAAATATGTACTTCTTCGGGAATGAAAAAAAACCGATCTACTTTCATTTGGTATTTCAGACTAAATTCTTTTGTTCCTCGATACTCAATCAAATCCTTTTTTTTTACGATTGAATCTACCTCCGCGGTCCCATATTTAGTAATTCCTGAACTGCTTCTTCTGTATCGTGGATCATCAAAAAAAGCAAGAATACTATTTCTACGTAAAATACCATTTATGGGTATTTCAATCGAAATACCAAAGGAGGGTATTAGTTCTTTTTCTTGTTCTTCATCATATTGTAAAGGGATGATGAATCTATTTCTTCGCCTTTTCGCTAATAAATCAGAATTCTTTTTGGGAATAGAGGGATATATAAAATTACACTGACCATTGGATATGATTCGATCAGATATTGAATAATCAATAATTTCTTTATCTTTTTTACTAGAAGTATCCAACAATTTATGTCTTACTCGACCATTAGTCATTTTGGGGTCAGAGATATACCTGTCTTCGACAGAAAAAGAATGAACATTCATTTGATCTTGATCCTTGTGGATCGAAAAAGACACTATACTGGATCTGCGCGGACCCCCCGCCAGTATCCATAAATGACTTGTTTTTGGTAATAGATGAACATTACCATATGTATATTCGGGTGCATGGTAGACATCGGTACTCCAGTGCATTTCTCCCTCTGATTCAGAATAAATATGTTTTCGTACCCTCTCTTTAAAATGAAAAGCGGATGTTCCGGCACGAATCTCAGCAATCACTTGTTCTGATTCTACATATTGATCATTTTGAACTAAAATCAAACTTTTTGGTGGAATATTCACATTATGTATAATACCCCGACTCTCAATAGTTACATACAAGTCTATAGAACATAAAAAAGCAGGATGCCCATGACGGGTACGTGTGAGATGAACAAAATTCTCATTAAATTTTATTTTTCCATTAGAAGGAGCTCGTACATGTTCGGCAGTACCACCTGTGAATACTCCACCGGTATGAAAGGTTCTTAATGTTAGTTGAGTCCCCGGTTCCCCAATTGATTGACCCGCAATAATACCTACAGCTTCTCCCAATTCGGCTAGGTCACCATGGGTGGGACTCCGACCATAACATAATTGACAGATCCAAGATGTATTCCTGCAAGTCAAAG